GCTGACGTAGCTTAACTAAAGCATAACACTGAAGCTGTTAAGACGGACCCTAGAAAGTCCCGCTAGCACAAAGGCTTGGTCCTGACTTTACTATCAGCTCTAACTGAACTTACACATGCAAGTCTCCGCATTCCTGTGAGGATGCCCTTAATCCCCTGCCCGGGGACGAGGAGCCGGCATCAGGCACGCCCAGGCAGCCCACGACGCCTTGCTAAGCCACACCCCCAAGGAAACTCAGCAGTGATAAATATTAAGCCATAAGCGAAAGCTTGACTTAGTTAAGGTTAAGAGGGCCGGTAAAACTCGTGCCAGCCACCGCGGTTATACGAGAGGCCCTAGTTGATAACTACCGGCGTAAAGAGTGGTTATGGAAAAATATTTAATAAAGCCGAACACCCCCTCAGCCGTCATACGCACCTGGGAGCACGAAGACCTACTGCGAAAGCAGCTTTAACTATGCCTGACCCCACGACAGCTAAGAAACAAACTGGGATTAGATACCCCACTATGCCTAGCCGTAAACCTTGATAGAAATATACAATTGATATCCGCCAGGGAACTACAAGCGCCAGCTTAAAACCCAAAGGACTTGGCGGTGCCTCAGACCCACCTAGAGGAGCCTGTTCTAGAACCGATAACCCCCGTTCAACCTCACCACCCCTTGTTTTACCCGCCTATATACCACCGTCGTCAGCTTACCCTGTGAAGGCCCCATAGTAAGCAAAATGGGCAAAACCCAAAACGTCAGGTCGAGGTGTAGCGCATGAGGTGGGAAGAAATGGGCTACATTCTCTAAATTAGAGCACTACGAACCACGCTGTGAAATCAGCGTCCGAAGGTGGATTTAGCAGTAAACAGAAAACAGAGAGTTCTCTTGAAACTGGCTCTGAGGCGCGCACACACCGCCCGTCACTCTCCCCAAGTTCAACCTGTCCTTCTAACTAAGAAGTTAACCGAACAAAGGGGAGGCAAGTCGTAACATGGTAAGTGTACCGGAAGGTGCGCTTGGAATAACCAGAGTGTAGCTAAAATAGGAAAGCACCTCCCTTACACCGAGAAGACATCCGTGCAAATCGGGTCACCCTGAGCTGACTAGCTAGCCAACATATTTGGTCCAACACCACAACATACATACCCCAATAAAACTTAGAATTAAGTCAACAAACCATTTTTCCACCTTAGTAGGGGCGACCGAAAAGGAGATAATTGAGCAACAGAAAAAGTACCGCAAGGGAAAGCTGAAAGAGAATTGAAATAACCCATTTAAGCCTAGAAAAGCAGAGATTAAATCTCGTACCTTTTGCATCATGATTTAGCCAGCACACCTGAGCAAAGAGAACTTTAGTTTAGGCCCCCGAAACTAGACGAGCTACTCCGGGACAGCCTATTGTAGGGCCAACCCGTCTCTGTGGCAAAAGAGTGGGACGAGCCCCGAGTAGAGGTGATAAACCTATCGAGCCTAGTTATAGCTGGTTGCTTAGGAAATGAATAGAAGTTCAGCCCCCCGGCTTTCTTAGGACCTTAAGGTAAAACTAATATTGTCCCAAAGAAACCAGGAGAGTTAGTCAAAGGAGGTACAGCTCCTTTGAACAAGGACACAACCTTAACAGGCGGCTAAGGATCATAGTTACCAAGGTAACCTGTTACAGTGGGCCTAAGAGCAGCCACCTGCACAGAAAGCGTTAAAGCTCAGACAGATACAAACCTCTTATCCTGATAAGAAATCCCACCCCCCTAACCGTACTAAGCCGTTCCATGCCCCCATGGAAGAGATTATGCTAGAATGAGTAATAAGAGAGTACAACTCTCTCCCAGCACATGTGTAAGTCGGACCGGACCCCCCACCGACAAATAACGAACCCAAACCAAGAGGGAACTGTAGGCCAGAACAAACACCAAGAAAAACCTACACCAACAAATCGTTACCCCCACACAGGAGTGCCCCAAGGGAAAGACCCAAAGGAAGAGAAGGAACTCGGCAAACACAAGCCTCGCCTGTTTACCAAAAACATCGCCTCTTGCAAATCAAAACATAAGAGGTCCCGCCTGCCCTGTGACTATGGGTTTAACGGCCGCGGTATTTTGACCGTGCGAAGGTAGCGCAATCACTTGTCTTTTAAATGAAGACCTGTATGAATGGCATCACGAGGGCTTAGCTGTCTCCTCTTCCAAGTCAATGAAATTGATCTGCCCGTGCAGAAGCGGACATAAGCACATAAGACGAGAAGACCCTATGGAGCTTTAGACACCAGGCAGATCACGTCAAGCAACCTTGAATTAACAAGTAAAAACGCAGTGACCCCTAGCCCATATGTCTTTGGTTGGGGCGACCGCGGGGGAAAATTAAGCCCCCATGTGGACTGGGGGCACTGCCCCCACAGCCGAGAGCTACAGCTCTAAGCACCAGAATATCTGACCAAATATGATCCGGCGAACGCCGATCAACGGACCGAGTTACCCTAGGGATAACAGCGCAATCCTCTCCCAGAGTCCCTATCGACGAGGGGGTTTACGACCTCGATGTTGGATCAGGACATCCTAATGGTGCAGCCGCTATTAAGGGTTCGTTTGTTCAACGATTAAAGTCCTACGTGATCTGAGTTCAGACCGGAGTAATCCAGGTCAGTTTCTATCTATGAAGTGATGTTTCCTAGTACGAAAGGACCGGAAAGAAGGGGCCCATGCTTGAGGCACGCCCCACCCCCACCTGATGAAGGCAACTAAAACAGACAAGGGGGCACACCAAGATTGCCTAAAAGAACGGCGCGCTAAGGTGGCAGAGCCCGGTAATTGCGAGAGGCCTAAGCCCTCTTTCTCAGAGGTTCAAACCCTCTCCTTAGCTATGATTACCCTAATTACCCACGTTATTAATCCACTAGCATACATTGTACCCGTTCTGTTAGCAGTTGCTTTCCTCACCCTACTTGAACGAAAAGTCCTTGGGTACATGCAACTTCGAAAAGGGCCCAACATCGTCGGCCCCTACGGACTACTACAACCCATCGCAGACGGCCTAAAACTATTTATTAAAGAACCGGTTCGACCTTCCACCTCTTCACCCTTTCTATTTCTCGCTACACCCATACTTGCCCTTACACTTGCACTCACTCTATGGGCCCCCATACCTATTCCTTACCCTGTTACAGATCTTAACCTCGGAGTACTATTTGTACTTGCACTATCCAGCCTGGCCGTGTATTCTATTTTAGGGTCAGGATGGGCATCAAACTCCAAATACGCTTTAATTGGAGCCCTCCGGGCAGTGGCACAAACCATTTCCTACGAAGTTAGCCTAGGCTTGATCTTACTCAGCGTAATTATTATCACAGGAGGATTTACTCTTCAAACCTTCAACGTAGCCCAAGAAAGCATCTGACTACTCGTGCCGGCCTGACCACTTGCCGCCATATGATACATTTCTACCCTCGCGGAGACAAACCGTGCACCCTTTGACCTCACAGAAGGAGAGTCAGAATTAGTCTCCGGATTCAATGTAGAATATGCTGGAGGGCCCTTTGCCCTATTTTTCCTAGCCGAATATGCTAATATCCTTCTAATAAATACGCTCTCAGCCGTCCTATTTTTAGGCGCATCCCACATCCCTGCTTTCCCTGAACTAACTGCCCTAAACCTAATAACGAAAGCAGCCCTCCTCTCCGTTGTATTTTTATGAGTACGAGCTTCCTACCCGCGATTTCGGTATGATCAACTCATACATTTAGTTTGGAAAAGCTTCCTACCCCTGACTCTGGCCCTTGTACTATGACATTTAGCACTTCCCATCGCACTAGCAGGCCTCCCCCCTCAGCTTTAGCCCGGAATTGTGCCTGAATGCTTAAGGACCACCTTGATAGCGTGGCTAATAGGGGTTCAAGTCCCCTCAATTCTAGAGAGAAGGGGCTCGAACCCATCCTCAAGAGATCAAAACTCTTGGTGCTTCCACTACACCACTTTCTAGTAAGGTCAGCTAATTAAGCTTTCGGGCCCATACCCCGAATATGTTGGTTAAAATCCTTCCCTTACTAATGAACCCCTACGTACTCACCATCTTACTTTCTAGCCTAGGACTAGGCACAGTCCTCACCTTTGCCAGCTCCCACTGACTACTTGCATGAATAGGCCTAGAAATCAATACCCTAGCCATTATCCCGATCATAGCGCAACAACACCACCCCCGAGCAATCGAAGCAACAACCAAGTATTTTTTGACGCAAGCAACCGCCGCAGCAATAATCCTTTTTGCCAGCACCACCAACGCCTGACTAGTCGGGGAATGAGAAATTCACCAGCTATCACACCCACTAGCAACTACAACAGTAATATTAGCCCTCGCCCTCAAACTTGGACTAGCACCCGTTCACTTCTGACTACCAGAAGTCCTTCAGGGACTTGAACTCACTACAGGATTAATCCTGTCCACCTGACAAAAACTCGCACCCTTTGCACTTATAATTCAAGTAGCCCCAACCATCAATTCTTCCCTACTTGTCACAATCGGCCTTCTATCAACACTTGTGGGAGGCTGAGGCGGACTTAATCAAACCCAACTACGTAAAATTCTAGCATATTCTTCAATTGCCCATCTAGGATGAATAGTACTAATTCTACAATTCGCACCCTCTCTCACACTCCTCAGTCTCTCCCTGTATATCGTCATGACATCTTCAGCTTTCCTCACATTAAAAACCAACAACTCTTTAACCATCAATACTCTCGCAACTTCATGAACTAAATCCCCAACCCTTGCCGCATTAACCGCTCTTGTATTATTGTCCCTTGGAGGTCTCCCCCCTCTCTCGGGCTTTATACCAAAATGACTTATTTTGCAAGAACTAACGAAACAGGAACTCCCACTATCTGCCACACTAGCTGCTATAACAGCCCTCCTAAGCCTTTACTTTTATCTACGACTCTGCTACGCCTTAGCCCTCACTATTTATCCCAACACCCTAACTGCTACTGCCCCATGACGCCTCAACTTTACCATAATTACCCTACCCCTTTCAATTACTACTATTATAGCCCTAGGACTACTACCCCTCACACCAGCTGTGACTGCGATATTAGCTTTGTAATAAGGGCTTAGGATAGTACTTAGACCAAGAGCCTTCAAAGCTCTAAACGGGGGTGAAAATCCCCCAGCCCTTGTAAGACTTGCAGGACTTTATCCCACATCTTCTGAATGCAACCCAGACACTTTAATTAAGCTAAAGCCTTTCTAGGTGGGAAGGCCTCGATCCTACAAACTCTTAGTTAACAGCTAAGCGCTCTATCCAGCGAGCATCCATCTACTTTCCCCCGCCCCCGGGGGGGCGAGGCGGGGGAAAGCCCCGGCAGGCTATTAGCCTACTTCTTCAGATTTGCAATCTAACGTGTGGTACACCACAGGGCTTGATAAGGAGAGGAGTCAAACCTCTGTTTATGGAGCTACAATCCACCGCTTAAGCTCTCAGCCACCCTACCTGTGGCAATCACACGATGATTTTTCTCAACCAACCACAAAGACATTGGCACCCTCTATTTAGTATTTGGTGCCTGAGCCGGGATAGTAGGCACCGCCCTGAGTCTACTGATTCGGGCGGAACTAAGCCAGCCGGGCGCTCTTCTGGGGGATGACCAAATCTATAACGTGATCGTCACAGCCCATGCCTTCGTTATGATTTTCTTTATAGTCATGCCAATTATAATCGGGGGCTTTGGAAACTGATTAATTCCCCTAATAATCGGAGCCCCTGATATGGCATTCCCTCGAATAAATAACATAAGCTTCTGACTCCTTCCTCCATCCTTTCTCCTCCTCCTGTCTTCATCAGGAGTTGAAGCCGGCGCGGGTACTGGATGAACAGTATACCCCCCTCTAGCCGGCAACCTCGCCCACGCAGGAGCCTCTGTTGATTTAACTATCTTCTCCCTTCATTTAGCTGGGATCTCCTCAATTTTAGGAGCCATTAATTTTATTACGACCATTATTAACATAAAACCTCCAGCCATCTCTCAGTACCAAACCCCCCTTTTCGTTTGAGCCGTGCTAGTTACTGCTGTCCTTCTATTACTTTCCCTCCCCGTCCTGGCAGCAGGCATTACTATGTTACTTACAGACCGAAATCTAAACACCACTTTCTTTGACCCGGCAGGCGGGGGAGATCCAATTTTATACCAACACCTCTTTTGATTCTTCGGCCACCCAGAAGTCTATATTCTCATCCTCCCAGGCTTTGGTATAATTTCACACATCGTTGCGTACTACTCCGGCAAAAAAGAACCCTTCGGGTATATAGGAATGGTCTGAGCTATAATAGCCATCGGGTTGTTAGGATTTATCGTTTGAGCCCACCATATGTTCACTGTAGGGATAGACGTGGACACTCGTGCTTACTTTACATCTGCCACCATGATTATCGCTATCCCCACAGGAGTAAAAGTATTTAGCTGACTAGCTACACTACACGGAGGCTCAATCAAATGAGAAACACCACTTCTTTGAGCCTTAGGGTTTATTTTCCTGTTCACAGTGGGTGGACTTACAGGTATTGTCCTTGCTAACTCCTCATTAGACATTGTTCTACATGACACTTATTACGTAGTTGCTCATTTCCACTACGTACTATCTATAGGAGCTGTATTTGCCATTATAGGCGCTTTCGTACACTGGTTCCCGCTATTTACAGGGTACACCCTCCACAGCACATGAACCAAAATCCATTTTGGAATTATATTTATCGGTGTAAATTTAACCTTTTTCCCACAGCACTTCCTAGGCCTCGCAGGGATACCACGACGGTACTCTGATTACCCAGACGCCTATACACTGTGAAACACTGTATCCTCAATCGGATCCCTTGTATCCCTAGTAGCTGTAATTATGTTCCTATTTATTCTTTGAGAAGCTTTTGCTGCCAAACGAGAGGTAGCATCAATCGAACTAACTTCAACAAACGTAGAATGACTACACGGATGCCCCCCACCCTACCACACATTTGAAGAACCAGCATTTGTCCAAGTACAAGCAAACTAACGAGAAAGGGAGGAATTGAACCCCCATGTGCTGGTTTCAAGCCAACCGCATAACCACTCTGCCACTTTCTTCTATAAGACACTAGTAAAACTAGTCTATTACACTGCCTTGTCAAGGCAAAATTGTGGGTTAAAACCCCGCGTGTCTTAAGCACTTAGCTAGAATGGCACATCCCTCACAACTAGGATTCCAAGACGCGGCCTCCCCTGTAATAGAAGAACTTCTTCATTTCCACGACCACGCTCTTATGATTGTTCTTCTTATCAGCACACTAGTGCTTTATATCATCGTAGCAATAGTCTCTACTAAACTTACTAATAAGTATATCCTTGATTCTCAAGAAATCGAGATCGTTTGGACTGTCCTCCCAGCAGTTATCCTTATTCTCATCGCTCTCCCTTCCCTCCGAATTCTCTATCTTATGGACGAAATTAACGACCCCCACCTTACTATTAAAGCAATAGGCCACCAATGATATTGAAGCTATGAATATACCGACTACGAAGATTTAGGCTTTGACTCTTACATAGTCCCCACTCAAGATTTAGTGCCAGGCCAATTCCGTCTTCTAGAGACAGATCATCGAATAGTTGTCCCTGTAGAATCCCCAATCCGAGTTCTCGTCTCAGCTGAAGACGTCCTTCACTCCTGAGCCGTTCCTTCTTTAGGTGTAAAGATAGACGCAGTTCCAGGACGATTAAACCAAACAGCCTTTATTGCCTCTCGACCTGGAGTATTCTACGGACAATGTTCTGAAATCTGCGGGGCTAACCATAGCTTCATACCCATCGTTGTTGAAGCGGTACCCCTAGAACACTTCGAGAAATGATCCACTATGATACTTGAAGATGCCTCACTAAGAAGCTAAATCGGGAATAGCGTTAGCCTTTTAAGCTAAAGATTGGTGGCCCCCAACCACCCCTAGTGACATGCCCCAACTCAACCCCGCCCCCTGATTTGCTATTTTAGTATTCTCGTGACTGGTTTTCCTAACTGTTATTCCCCCAAAAGTCCTTGGCCACACTTTCACAAATGAGCCTACCTCACAAAGCACTGAAAAAGCTAAACCTGAACCCTGAAACTGACCATGACACTAAGCTTCTTCGACCAATTTATGAGCCCCACATACCTAGGTATCCCACTTATCGCCGTAGCATTAACCCTCCCATGAATTCTTTTCCCTACCCCCTCTGCCCGATGACTAAACAACCGCCTAATTACCCTGCAAGGGTGGTTCATCAACCGATTTACCCAGCAACTTCTTTTACCGCTAAATCTAGGCGGTCACAAGTGAGCAGCTCTACTAACTTCCCTCATACTATTTCTTATTACCCTAAATATACTTGGCCTACTTCCATATACATTCACCCCGACCACACAGCTCTCCCTAAATATGGGCCTCGCAGTCCCACTGTGGCTTGCTACAGTAATTATCGGCATACGAAACCAGCCTACGGCCGCCCTCGGCCATTTATTGCCTGAAGGAACCCCCGTTCCACTGATCCCAGTACTGATCATTATCGAAACAATTAGCCTTTTTATCCGCCCCCTCGCCCTTGGCGTACGACTTACAGCCAATCTCACAGCAGGCCACCTTCTTATCCAACTAATTGCTACAGCAGCCTTTGTTCTTCTACCTATAATACCTACGGTAGCAATCCTAACTTCTATTGTCCTCTTTCTACTCATCCTTCTCGAAATCGCCGTAGCCATGATTCAAGCCTACGTTTTTGTCTTACTCCTAAGCCTCTATTTACAAGAAAACGTTTAATGGCACACCAAGCACACGCATACCACATGGTTGACCCAAGCCCCTGACCTCTGACCGGCGCAATTGCCGCCCTTTTACTTACATCAGGCACTGCAGTCTGATTCCATTTCCACTCGCTCACACTTCTTACCTTAGGTAACATTCTCTTACTTCTAACCATATACCAATGATGGCGGGATATCATCCGAGAAGGTACCTTTCAAGGACACCACACGCCCCCAGTCCAAAAAGGGCTACGATATGGCATAATCTTATTTATTACCTCCGAGGTATTCTTTTTCTTAGGTTTCTTCTGAGCCTTCTACCACGCCAGCCTCGCCCCCACACCTGAATTAGGAGGTTGCTGACCCCCCGCAGGCATTACTACTCTAGACCCCTTTGAGGTACCCCTTCTTAATACTGCAGTCCTTCTAGCATCTGGTGTCACCGTAACATGAGCCCACCACAGCATCATAGAAGGTGAACGAAAACAAACCATTCAAGCTCTTACTCTCACTATCTTACTGGGATTTTACTTCACTTTCCTACAAGGTATAGAATACTACGAAGCCCCATTTACAATCGCTGACGGCGTATACGGCTCTACTTTCTTTGTCGCTACAGGATTCCATGGCCTACACGTAATTATTGGCTCTACCTTTCTGGCCGTTTGCCTTCTACGACAAGTTCAATATCACTTTACATCTGAACATCATTTTGGCTTTGAAGCTGCTGCCTGATATTGACACTTTGTAGACGTTGTATGGCTCTTCCTATACGTCTCTATTTACTGATGAGGCTCATAATCTTTCTAGTATTAATACGTATAAGTGACTTCCAATCACCCGGTCTTGGTTAAAATCCAAGGAAAGATAATGAATTTAATCACAACAATCATCACTATTACCATCACATTATCCGCAGTACTAGCCACTGTTTCTTTCTGATTACCACAAATCTCCCCAGACGCAGAGAAGTTATCCCCCTACGAATGTGGATTTGACCCCTTAGGGTCCGCCCGCCTGCCCTTCTCCTTACGCTTCTTTCTAATCGCCATCTTGTTCCTCCTATTTGATCTAGAAATCGCCCTCCTTTTGCCCCTACCTTGAGGGGATCAACTCCACACCCCGACCCTGACACTCATCTGATCCACTGCCGTTCTAGCCCTTCTTACTCTTGGCTTAATCTATGAATGAACCCAAGGAGGCTTAGAATGAGCCGAGTAGGCAGTTAGTCCAAAACAAGACCCTTGATTTCGGCTCAAAAGACCATGGTTTAAGTCCATGACCGCCTTATGACACCAGTACACTTCAGCTTTACCTCAGCCTTTATTTTAGGGCTTATAGGACTCGCGTTTCACCGCACCCACCTTCTCTCAGCCCTTCTATGCCTAGAAGGAATAATACTCTCTCTATTCATCGCCCTCTCCCTCTGAGCCCTCCAAATGGAAGCGACTGGCTACTCAGTGGCCCCGATACTTCTCCTAGCGTTCTCAGCCTGTGAAGCCAGCGCAGGGTTAGCCCTACTAGTAGCAACTGCACGAACACACGGCACAGACCGCCTCCAAAGCTTAAACCTCCTCCAATGTTAAAGATCCTCATCCCCACACTCATGCTTTTTCCAACGATCTGACTCAGCCCCGCGAAATGATTATGAACTACATCAATCGCCCAAAGTTTAATTATTGCCCTAGCAAGTTTATCCTGACTTAAATGATCGTCAGAAACCGGATGATCCTCCTCCAACCTCTATTTAGCAACTGACCCCCTATCAACACCCCTGCTAGTATTAACCTGCTGACTACTTCCCCTTATAATTCTTGCTAGCCAAAACCACCTCTCTCCTGAACCCTTAAATCGCCAGCGAGCCTACATCTCCCTCCTGGTCTCCCTTCAAACGTTTCTAGTATTAGCATTCGGGGCCACAGAAATTATCATATTTTACGTCATATTCGAAGCCACGCTACTCCCCACCCTTATTATTATCACCCGATGAGGAAATCAAACTGAACGCCTCAATGCCGGTACCTACTTCTTATTTTATACCCTAGCTGGCTCCCTACCCCTCCTCGTGGCCCTGCTTCTTATACAAAACGACAACGGAACCCTATCTATGTTTACCCTGCAGTATACGCAACCCCTACACCTTCTAACGTGAGGAGATAAACTGTGATGAGCTGCCTGCCTTTTAGCCTTCCTTGTAAAAATACCCCTCTACGGTGTTCACCTTTGACTCCCAAAAGCCCACGTAGAAGCTCCAATCGCCGGATCCATAATCCTAGCGGCTGTTCTCCTCAAACTGGGAGGATACGGCATAATACGTATAATAGTTATACTAGACCCATTAACCAAAGAACTGGCCTACCCCTTTATTGTTTTGGCCTTATGAGGTATCATTATAACAGGATCTATTTGCCTACGTCAAACAGACCTGAAATCACTAATCGCATACTCTTCAGTCGGCCACATAGGATTAGTCGCGGGGGGTATTTTAATTCAAACACCTTGAGGATTTACTGGTGCAATTATTCTCATAATCGCACACGGCCTTGCCTCCTCAGCGCTATTCTGCTTAGCCAATACTAGCTACGAACGCACCCACAGCCGAACCATACTACTTGCCCGAGGAATACAAATAATTCTCCCCTTAATAACCACTTGGTGATTTATAGCTAGTTTAGCAAATCTGGCCCTCCCCCCTCTCCCCAACCTAATAGGAGAACTAATAATCATCACTTCTATATTTAACTGGTCGTATTGAACCCTTATTCTCACGGGACTAGGCACGTTAATTACAGCAAGCTACTCCCTTTATCTGTTCTTAATAACTCAACGGGGACCCCTACCTTCCCATATTATTGCTCTTGAACCCACCCACACCCGAGAACACCTACTTATTATTCTGCACCTCATCCCAATTGTCCTTCTAATCCTAAAGCCTGAGCTCATGTGAGGCTGATGTTTCTGTAGATATAGTTTAACCAAGACATTAGATTGTGATTCTAAAAATAGAGGTTAAAATCCTCTTATCCACCGAGAGAAATCTGTTGATAACAGAGACTGCTAATCTTCTGCCCCCTCAGTTAAATTCTGTGGTTCACTCGTGCTTCTAAAGGATAATAGCTCATCCATTGGTCTTAGGAACCAAAAACTCTTGGTGCAAATCCAAGTAGCAGCTATGCACCCGACTACACTCATCTTAAGCTCATCCCTTTTAATAATCTTCACACTTCTAATTTATCCTCTTATTACCACCCTCACCCCAACCCCCCAACACAAAAACTGGGCCCTTACTCACGTAAAAACTGCTATCAAAATAGCCTTCCTAGTGAGCCTGCTCCCCCTTTTTGTCTTCCTAGACCAAGGAACCGAAACTATCGTGACTAACTGACAATGAATAAACACCACAACCTTTGACATTAACCTTAGCTTTAAATTTGACCACTACTCCATTATTTTTACCCCTATTGCCCTGTATGTAACCTGATCTATTCTAGAATTCGCATCCTGATATATACACGCCGACCCCAACATAAACCGATTCTTTAAGTACCTCCTCCTCTTCCTAATCGCCATAATTATTTTAGTAACCGCCAACAACATGTTCCAACTATTTATCGGCTGAGAGGGAGTCGGAATTATATCATTTCTCCTCATTGGATGATGACACGGACGAGCTGACGCTAACACAGCTGCTATACAAGCTGTAATTTACAACCGAGTAGGAGACATCGGACTTATCCTAAGTATAGCCTGGTTCGCAACAAACCTAAACTCCTGAGAAATTCAACAAATATTTGCCTCTTCAAAAGGACTTGACCTCACACTCCCTCTTATAGGCCTCATTCTAGCCGCCACCGGCAAATCAGCGCAATTTGGACTTCACCCGTGACTTCCCTCCGCGATAGAGGGTCCTACGCCGGTATCTGCCCTACTACACTCCAGCACCATGGTCGTGGCGGGCATCTTCCTATTAATTCGACTCCACCCTCTAATAGAAGATAACCAAACAGCCTTAACCGTATGCTTATGCCTAGGAGCCCTAACTACCCTCTTCACCGCTACCTGCGCCCTCACCCAAAATGACATCAAAAAAATTGTCGCATTCTCTACATCCAGCCAACTAGGGCTTATAATAGTCACCATCGGACTTAATCAACCACAACTAGCCTTCCTCCACATCTGCACCCACGCATTCTTTAAAGCTATACTTTTCCTATGCTCAGGCTCAATTATTCATAGTTTAAACGATGAGCAAGACATTCGAAAAATAGGTGGTATACACAACCTCACCCCCTTTACTTCCTCTTGCCTCACAATCGGGAGCCTTGCACTAACTGGCACCCCATTCTTAGCTGGGTTCTTCTCCAAAGACGCTATTATTGAAGCCTTAAACACCTCCCACCTCAACGCCTGAGCCCTTACTCTTACCTTACTAGCCACCTCATTTACCGCCATTTATAGCCTCCGAGTCATCTTTTTTGTCTCCATAGGACACCCCCGCTTTACGGCAACAGCCCCTATTAATGAAAATAACCCATCCGTAATTAACCCAATCAAGCGACTAGCCTGAGGAAGCATCATTGCGGGGCTTCTAATTACCTCAAACTTCCTACCCACCAACACCCCCGTAATAACCATGCCCACCCACTTAAAATTAGCCGCTCTCCTGGTTACTATCTCGGGCCTTCTCATTGCATTAGAACTTGCGTCACTAACTAACAAACAATTTAAAACTACACCCAACCTTACACTACATAACTTCTCCAACATACTGGGATTCTTCCCCGCCATCATCCACCGATTGACCCCGAAGCTAAACTTAACTTTAGGACAAACCATCGCCAGCCAAATGGTAGATCAAACATGATTCGAGAAAGTAGGCCCAAAGGGAATTATTTCAACTCACCTGCCTATAGTCACAACAACAAGTAATATCCAACAAGGCATAATTAAAACATACCTCACCCTATTTTTCCTTTCAACAACCCTAGCTGTTCTATTAACATTAACCTAAACTGCTCGAAGCGCCCCCCGACTCAATCCCCGTGTTAATTCCAACACCACAAAAAGTGTTAATAGGAGTACCCACGCGCACGCAATTAATATCCCCCCTCCATGAGAGTATATCAATGCCACCCCACTTGTATCCCCACGCAATACAGAAAACTCCTTAAACTCGTCCACTGCTACCCATGAGGTTTCATACCACCCACCCCAGAATAGACCTGCCACCAACACCACCCCCACCGTATATACCACCACATACCCTAAAACCGAACGATCCCCTCAAGACTCCGGAAAAGGCTCAGCAGCCAAAGCCGCTGAATAAACAAATACCACAAGCATCCCCCCCAAGTAAATCAAAAATAGTACTAAAGACAAGAAAGATCCCCCGTGACCCACCAAAACCCCACAACCCACACCTGCTGCTACAACCAACCCCAAAGCAGCAAAGTAAGGTGCAGGGTTAGATGCAACAGCTACAAGCCCTAAAACCAGCCCTAAAAGAAACAAAGACACAAGATAAGTCATAATTCCTGCTCGGACTCTAACCGAAACTAATGACTTGAAAAACCACCGTTGTTATTCAACTACAAGAACCTAATGGCCAACCTCCGAAAAACCCACCCTCTCCTAAAAATCGCTAATGACGCACTAGTCGACCTCCCAGCACCTTCTAATATCTCAGTCTGATGAAACTTTGGCTCACTACTAGGCCTATGTTTAGCTACCCAAATTCTTACCGGGCTCTTCCTAGCCATGCACTATACCTCCGACATTTCAACAGCTTTCTCCTCTGTTTGCCACATCTGCCGAGATGTTAGTTACGGCTGACTCATTCGAAACATCCATGCCAACGGAGCATCTTTCTTTTTTATCTGTATTTATATACATATCGCCCGAGGACTTTACTACGGCTCGTACCTCTACAAAGAAACCTGGAATATCGGAGTTGTACTTTTACTTCTCACTATAATAACTGCCTTTGTAGGCTACGTCCTCCCGTGAGGACAAATATCATTCTGAGGGGCCACTGTAATTACAAACCTCCTCTCAGCTGTACCCTACGTAGGAGGCGCCCTAGTACAATGAATTTGAGGGGGCTTCTCCGTTGACAACGCCACTCTAACACGATTTTTCGCCTTTCACTTCCTATTCCCCTTCGTCATTGCAGCCGCTACGGTCCTTCACCTTCTGTTCCTTCATGAAACAGGATCTAATAACCCTGCAGGGATTAACTCTGATGCTGATAAAATCTCATTCCACCCTTACTTCTCATACAAAGATCTCCTAGGATTCGTAGCCATACTCCTAGGCCTAACATCCTTAGCTCTTTTTGCACCAAATCTCCTAGGGGACCCAGACAATTTTACGCCTGCCAACCCCCTAGTGACCCCACCTCATATTAAACCCGAATGATACTTCCTATTCGCTTACGCAATCCTACGATCCATCCCCAACAAGCTGGGAGGAGTACTTGCCCTTTTATTCTCGATCCTTGTCCTCATGGTTGTCCCCATCCTACACACTTCTAAACAACGAGGACTAACCTTTCGACCGCTCACCCAATTCTTATTTTGGGCCTTAGTAGCAGATATACTCATCCTCACCTGAATCGGAGGCATACCTGTAGAACACCCCTTCATTATTATCGGACAAGTCGCCTCTGTAATTTACTTCACCATCTTCCTAGTTCTTTCCCCCTTAGCCGGCTGGGCCGAAAATAAAGCCCTCCAATGAGCCTGCCCTAGTAGCTCAGCGCCAGAGCGCCGGTCTTGTAATCCGGAAGTCGGAGGTTAAAACCCTCCCTAGTGCTCAGAGAGAGGAGATTTTAACTCCCACCCTTAACTCCCAAAGCTAAGATTCTAAATTAAACTACCCTCTGACGGCTACAGCTATGTACAACTGTAAATGTTATAACTTGTAAACCCAATGTTATACTACATCTATGTATAATATTACATATTATGTATTTACCCATATATAATACTGCATGTGAGTAGTACATTATATGTATTATCAACATACGGTGATTTTAACCCCTCATACATCAGCACAAATCCAAGGTTTACATTAAGCCAAACACGTGATAATAACCAACTAAGTTGTTTTAAACTGATTAATTGCTATATCAATAAAACTCCAACTAACACGGGCTCCGTCTTTACCCACCAACTTTCAGCATCAGTCCGGCTTAATGTAGTAAGAACCGACCAACGATTTATCGGTAGGCATACTCTTATTGATGGTCAGGGGCAGATATCGTATTAGGTCGCATCTCGTGAATTATTCCTGGCATTTGGTTCCTAAGTCAAGGGCTATCCTTAAGAAACCAGCCCCTGAAAGCCGAATGTAAAGCATCTGGTTAATGGTGTCAATCTTATTGCCCGTTACCCACCAAGCCGGGCGTTCTCTTATATGCATAGGGTTCTCTTTTTTTTTTCTTTCCTTTCAGCTTGCATATACAAGTGCAAGCAAAGAAGTCTAACAAGGTCGAACTAGATCTTGAATTCCAGAGAACCCATGTATCATGGTGAAATGATATTCTATAAAGAATCACATACTTGGATATCAAGTGCATAAGGTCAATTATTTTCTTCACAGATACCTAAGATCGCTCCCGGCTTTTGCGCGGTAAACCCCCCTACCCCCCTAAGCTGAAAGATCCTTATGTTCCTGTTAAACCCCTAAACCAGGAAGTCTCAAATCAGCAATATTTTTTTATATACATTAATAAACTTTTATGCACTTTAGCATTTGGCACCGACAGCGCTGTAATGCGTACACTTTCATAAATAAAGTATACATTAATAAACTTTTCGATCCACTTTGTAGCACCTAGCACCGACAACGCTGTTATCAATGCCATTTCCACGCACAGCCCACC